TATGTTCGATAGTTCCTTACCGTGTTAATTATCCAATTTTGGTCATTGAGATTCATCGGCAATACAGATTAAGAGCTAGGAATAGATAGTACCTCTCTTTTCTCCCTTTCAAAAATGAAAACAAAAGAAAATTTAAATGATTGAAGTTTCTTTATTTGGAATCGTCTTAGGTCTAATTCCTATTACTTTGGCTGGATTATTCGTAACTGCTTATTTACAATACAGACGTGGTGATCAGTTGGACTTTTGATTAATTAACATCTCTTTTTTTTTTACTGACCTCCTTCTTGCTTTCATATGCGGGAGGTCTAATTCAGATTGCTGCTCAATTATTTGCGAATAGTGGAATTTTGACACAATCTAATAAACAAGAGTGACATCACGCTCTGTAGGATTTGAACCTACGACATTGGGTTTTGGAGACCCACGTTCTACCGAACTGAACTAAGAGCGCTTTTCTTGTTTTTTCTAAAAAACGAAAAGGCTAGAAAGAGGACATTCTTTAACCCGAATCAATTTTGTACGTATATACTATATCATAGTATATCATAAATTTCAGAATTATATGTATGTCCAATTTTATTAAAAAAAGATAGATCTAAAATAGATCCCTCGTTACTGCTCAGAAGAGCAGTAATAGGTAGGGATGACAGGATTTGAACCCGTGACATTTTGTACCCAAAACAAACGCGCTACCAAGCTGCGCTACATCCCTTTCAATTGGTTTACAGTGTCATTGTAGAGAATTCCTGTCTTGTTTTCCACATCCTTCTTTTTTTTTATCTCATATCAGATAACAAACATATATATAATGAAAAAAATGACTTTTTTTTTTAGGAAAATTCTAGCAATTTCAATTTTACATAAAAAGGCGTTTATATTTGAAAATGGAATCTATAAGATCATTCTATTCTAGTAGACAATATTTCAATTCTAATTTTGAAAATGGGGGGGTTACGTATACAAATACAAGAACTTCTTAACTACATGTACATCTGTAATTATATATATTACTATATATAATGTAATACAATAAAGAAGAAAGAAGGAGGATTTCAAATGCGAGATCTAAAAACATATCTTTCCGTAGCACCGGTACTAAGTACTCTATGGTTCGGTTCGTTAGCAGGTTTATTAATAGAGATTAATCGTTTATTTCCAGATGCATTAACATTTCCCTTTTTTTAATTCTAGTTATTAACATCAGAAAGGGGATAAAAAAATTTAGAAATACGATCAACGATCGGGGACTAACCCCCCTTTTTTTTTCTAATTCTTTTTCATTCTAAAAAAAGAATTAGAAAAAAAAAAAGGGGGGGCGAAAGGTCATAAAAACGAGGGTTCAGGATCCAATTAAATTAGTAATAGAACAAAAAAAGTGTTGCTAGGGAAAGAGTATCCTACGAGATACTTAAAAAAAATACTGTACAAAGATTTTAAATATAGTTTTCAAAAAATCATTGTATTGCTTATTATTTTCTTTTGATTTAATTACTAATTAATATTAATTGCAACGAAATATTTCAGAAAATTTTTTTAGTTAACAGCTTCTAGTTTTTTGGTTCTTGTTCTTTATGGATCCTAAAATGAAAATAGAAGATTGGGGTGAATCATAAATCCAAAGGAGGTTTCATGGCCAAAGGTAAAGATGTTCGAGTAACAATTATTTTGGAATGTACCAGTTGTGTTCGAAATGGTATTAAGAAGGAATCGGCGGGAATTTCCAGATATATTACTCAAAAGAATCGGCATAACACCCCTAGTCGATTGGAATTGAGAAAATTCTGTCCCTATTGTTATAAACATACAATTCACGGGGAAATCAAGAAATAGATCAAATTGAGTGCTTGTATGTCAACTTTTTTTTTTTAACAGGAATAATGATAGTCTCTACCTATTATTACATATATATAAATATAAACAAATAAATCAATAGAAAGAAATCTAATCCTATATTGTTAATTCTATATAGAAACTCTATCCTATATAGAAATAGAAATCATTTTTATTTTGATTGGATCAAAATAGGATTTTAGAGGTAAGGAATAAAAAAATTATGAATAAATCTAAGCGACCTTTTACTAAATCCAAGCGATCTTTTCGTAGGCGTTTGCCCCCGATCCAATCGGGGGATCGAATTGATTATAGAAACATGAGTTTAATTAGTCGATTTATTAGTGAACAAGGAAAAATATTATCTAGACGGGTGAATAGAGTAACTTTAAAACAACAACGATTAATTACTATTGCTATAAAACAAGCTCGTATTTTATCTTTGTTACCTTTTCTTAATAATCAGAAACAATTTGAAAGAAGTGAGTCGACCCCTAGAACTACTAGCCTTAGAACCAGAAAAAAATAGACTTATTCTTCAATTGAATAACAATTCCAACCTAAAGGAATTCAAAAAGAGGTTAATATTTTGTTCGACAAATCTAATCAAGAATCAAAATTTGATTGTTACGTCTGTGTCTGTCATAAAAAAAAAGAAAAGAATCGTCGAAAAAAAAAAGAATAACTCTTTTTTTAACGACTATATACCCTCGTTTTGTTTTGACGACTTTTTTTATAATACTAATTTCTACTCTACCCTCCCCGAACTTATTCTCCTTAGAACTCTATTTCAAATATTTTAGTGGGTTTCTTCCAATCCCCTCATTTTTTGATCTCATTCGAAATCGTATAAAGACAACTCCTATTTAATAGAGCTATTTGTGCAAGTATTTTTCGATTAAGAAGTAGTTGGTTCTTGTACAGATTGTGTATGAATCGGTTATAACTATAGAATACCCCCGCTTCGTGAATTACGGCGTTTATTCGAGTGATCCATAAACGACGAAAATCTCTTTTTCTTTTACCCCTATCTCGATGAGCCGAAACTAAAGCTCTTATTCTCTGTTGAGTCATAGTTCGTGTAAGTCGTGAATGAGCCCCTCGAAAGCTTGATGCAAATAAACGAAGTTTTGTTCTGCGCCTCCGAGCTATATATCCGCGTTTAATTCTAGTCATTGAATAAATCAAACTTTGATGAATAACTAATTCTTTTTTTAGTTATTCTTTTCCCCTTTACTAGTCATTAATAACCAAACGAATTATTCCAATGTATAAAAAAAATTCCAATGGCTTTTGCTACTCTAACCTTCCCCCCCACTATTTTTTGATAGGTATTTTCCTTTGCTTTGAAAGGATAAATTGCCTTGATACGTGATATAAAAAAATAGAATAACTACAAAAAGTAGTAAATAGAAATGGATAAATAGTGGGTTCCATCGTTTCTATGGTTACTTCTAAAACGGTGAGGTCCTCTCTATACACCGGAGCTCCTTCTTTTAATTAATCAATACTATTGGTAACTTGTACAATTCACATTCTTTGGCTCTACCCCATTAATATGCCAGTAATAGGTCTTTCACAACGAGATCCACTTTATACAGTAACGGTATTTCATTTTAAAATTGATTTGGTCGTTTACCCTGTTAGTCCGTTTTTTCTTTCAAGAGTGGAATCTTTTTAATAAAAAATGGAATTTCCCCCGCTTAATGGATAACCATTTGTTATCATTGGGGGTTTTCTAAAAAATAAAGTTGATTGGATTTGCACCAATGTAAACCATAAATTTCAGACACAATAGAAGATATGAATGATCTATCTTTTTGAAATAATGAATAGAGTTTCTCGATTCTATTTTATTCACAGGTACTGATTCTTGATATTTCAAAAAGAATTTCCTTTTTGTGTTTCAGTCTATGATCTAAACGAGTCGCACATACACCCGAGTACATGTTCCTCGTCGCTGAGGGCATCCCCGAAGCGCTGGAGATTTCGTGACATTTCGGATTGGCTGTCTTGTATTTCTAATAAGTTGTTTAATGGTTGGCATACGGAATCATATAAATAGTGGGCTGGTTTAGATGGGTTCTAACCGGCTAATTCTGAATTACTTCTCTTCAAGATTCTCTTCAATATTAAAAAAATATATATTGAAGAGAATATTAAACTAACCCTTTAATCTAAAAAGATATAAAATTAGCAATTGTAGATTTGCATGAAATCGCTCCTATTTTTTTATTGAACCGCTACAAGATCAACAATTCCATGAGCTTGGGCTTCTGTTGCTGACATAAAAACATCCCTTTCCATGTCTTCGGATACAACCCATATGGGTTTGCCCGTTCTTTGTACATAAACCCTTGTGATGGTTTCGCGAAGTTTTAGTAGTTCTTCCGCTTCCAAGATAAATTCTCCCGTTTGTGCCTCATAAAACGAACTAGCGGGTTGATGGATCATTACCCTGATGATATAATAGAAAAGGTTCTTCTATTTCGCAGAATGAGACGAGATAACAAAAAAACAGATAAATTTGAATAACCGTACAGGCTTTTTTTGTGCATTGCATACGGCTCCACAATGGAATTTACGTTTTGACCTTTCCTTTCGGCGAAAGAAAACAAAATATAGGTTGTATTATACGCGGATCCATAAATGATCCAATTACCATCCTTCTTTTTTGTAGGAGTTACAAAAATACTATGATGGTTCCGTTGCTTTATATATCATTTTTTTATCCGTCTATGATTCAGCAATCCCAAAGTTTCTTTTTTTTTTTATATAAATTTTGTAAATAAGCTTCCGGTGTGAAAACAAAGTTTGTGACGCTGAGATGTGCCCGAATAGGGAAGATAGCATTTGAAATACCCCTTCCTTATCTCATACTACTCTTTCAATATATAATCTCATTTTGTAATCTAAAAAATTTCATATCGAATTCGAAGTGCCATGCTATTATTACTTAACTAATTCATATTTCCGATGGCGAAGGCATAGTATTTTTTCTCGAAAATAAAAAAACTCATTGGCGCCAAGCGTGAGGGAATGCTATACGTTTGGTAATTGCTCCTCCGCCTAGGATAAAGGATGCTATTGAAGCGGCCAATCCCATGCATATTGTCTGTACATCGGGTCGCACAAATTGCATAGTATCATAAATAGCCATTCCAGATATTACCCATCCACCAGGAGAGTTTATAAACAAATAAAGATCTTTGGTATCCTTTTCTATACTGAGATATATCATAAGACTAATAAGTTGATTCGAGATTTCGGTATCAACCTCTTGGCCTAAAAAAAATAATCTTTCTCGATAAAGTCGGTTGATTAGGATAAAATTTTATTCCTTAGGAGCCGTACAGGCACCTTTTGATGCATACGGTTCAACAAAAATTGTTCAAAAATCAATGTGTCGATTCTAACCCCCCGTTTTTTCAGAGAAGGCTTTTCTTTCTAACTTATAAGGGAAGGGCTTGCTCCCCTTTTAAAAGTAAAAGAAAAAAGAAGTTTTGGCCCCTTTTATTAGATATTATAATCCTATAATAAAATAATAAAACGATTGATTAGGCCCGTCAGACTAACTTGATTCATTGATATTTTTTTTTCATCGAGATTCAGTTGAAATGGCGATGGTTTTTTCTTGTTCCTGAATGGGCTTCTTTCTTTTTTATTCCATTTTTTAGGTTTATGCTCTACTCCGAGTAAAAGGAAAAATTTGCCCGATTTTGATTTGCACATATAGGACAAATGAACCAAATACCGCGTCTTTTTTTTTACTACTCCTTCTTTTTTTTTCAATTCATTTCTTTCACATGTCTTCTGTCAAATAGTCAACAAATTTTTAATTATATTATTTGATTTGATCAACAGTTTTAGATCACCCGGTTTCAATTTTTTGTATTTTTTAATAGAATTTTTTATCATAATTTTTCATATCATATTTAAGTAGTAATTATAAAAATATTATATATTAATTATCAATTGGGTTTTTGCTAAACGGAGCCTGGATACTTAATTTTATTAGTCCGATCACGTAAACCATAAAAAATTTTTGATAATCTAATATCAATCTAAATACTCCCTGCATTTAATTCCACTTGATTTTTTGCGCTTCGCGTTACAAATTTTTGATAATTCAATCAATCTTTTTGGGCGAAACAGAGGATATCTCGATCGAGGGAGAAAACGGGGAAATCCCATATAGCCCAATATATCTGACAAGTCGCACTATATGTCAACCCAAGATGTATCTCCTTCCCCAGGACTTCGAAAAGGTACTTTTGGAACGCCAATAGGCATGAAATGAAAAAAAAAGAGAATGAAGTTCTCTATTTCACTTTGATGTGGAAACGTAAGACTGGGGTTTCATTTTTTGAATAATATTATCCTTTTTTCCTACTTTATTAATATTAATCATATTTAAATTAATCATATTTAATACATAAGTTGAATAAGCTAAAATAAAATATAAAATAAAAGTAAAGTAAGAGAGAATGAATAAAAAATAAAGGAAACTTTTTACGAACGGGTTTCTGAATGGTGAACAACAATAGCTATCTTGGTTCATATAAAATAGGATTCACCCCCATTGCGTATTGGTACTTATCGGATATAGAATAGATCCGCTTCCCTTTTTTCCTATGAATCGAATTGTTCTATTATTACTAACAGAATAGAACAAATATTAATCCTTTCTCCGAAATAATTACCTAAAAAGGGGGGTTCGTAACATAGTTTTTTCCAATGCAATAAAGTTACATAGTGTCTATTTTTCGTTGATAAAGGGGTATTTCCATGGGTTTGCCTTGGTATCGTGTTCATACTGTTGTATTGAATGATCCCGGTCGTTTGCTTTCGGTTCATATAATGCATACTGCTCTGGTTGCTGGTTGGGCCGGTTCTATGGCTCTATATGAATTAGCAGTTTTTGATCCCTCCGACCCTGTTCTTGATCCAATGTGGAGACAAGGTATGTTCGTTATACCTTTCATGACTCGTTTAGGAATAACCAATTCATGGGGCGGTTGGAATATTACAGGAGGGACTATAACGAATCCGGGTCTTTGGAGTTACGAAGGGGTAGCCGCAGCACATATCGTGTTTTCTGGCTTGTGCTTCTTGGCAGCTATTTGGCATTGGGTATTTTGGGATCTAGAAATTTTTTGTGATGAACGTACAGGAAAACCTTCTTTGGATTTGCCCAAGATTTTTGGAATTCATTTATTTCTTTCAGGAGTGGCTTGCTTTGGTTTTGGCGCATTTCATGTAACAGGATTATATGGTCCTGGAATATGGGTATCCGACCCTTATGGACTAACCGGAAAGGTCCAACCCGTAAATCCGGCGTGGGGCGTGGAGGGTTTTGACCCTTTTGTTCCGGGAGGAATAGCCTCTCATCATATTGCAGCAGGGACGTTGGGTATATTAGCGGGCTTATTCCATCTTAGTGTCCGTCCGCCTCAACGTCTATACAAAGGATTACGTATGGGAAATATTGAAACCGTCCTTTCCAGTAGTATTGCTGCTGTCTTTTTTGCAGCTTTTGTTGTTGCTGGAACTATGTGGTATGGTTCTGCAACTACTCCCATCGAATTATTTGGTCCTACTCGTTATCAATGGGATCAGGGATACTTTCAACAAGAAATATATCGAAGAGTTAGTGCTGGACTAGCCGAAAATCAAAGTGTATCAGAAGCTTGGTCTAAAATTCCTGAAAAATTAGCTTTTTATGATTATATTGGTAATAATCCAGCAAAAGGGGGGTTATTCCGAGCGGGTTCAATGGACAATGGGGATGGAATAGCTGTTGGATGGTTAGGACACCCTGTCTTTAGAAATAAAGAAGGGCGTGAACTTTTTGTACGCCGTATGCCTACTTTTTTTGAAACATTTCCGGTTGTTTTGGTAGACGGAGACGGAATTGTTAGAGCTGACGTCCCGTTTAGAAGGGCAGAATCTAAATATAGTGTCGAACAAGTAGGTGTAACTGTTGAGTTTTATGGTGGTGAACTCAATGGAGTGAGTTATAGTGATCCAGCAACTGTGAAAAAATATGCTAGACGGGCTCAATTGGGTGAGATTTTTGAATTAGATCGTGCTACTTTGAAATCCGATGGTGTTTTTCGTAGCAGTCCAAGAGGTTGGTTTACTTTTGGGCATGCTTCGTTTGCTCTACTTTTCTTCTTTGGACACATTTGGCATGGTTCTAGAACCCTCTTCAGAGATGTTTTTGCTGGTATTGATCCAGATTTGGATGCTCAGGTGGAATTTGGGGCATTCCAAAAACTTGGAGATCCAACTACAAAAAGACAAGCAGTCTGATGCAACATTGCTTTTTTATTTTAGTTTCTGTTTGCGATTTTATTTAATAGGTAGGGTACTGTAGGAATCTTGATTTAAATTGCTGCCGTTTTTTTGACTCTTTTTTGTTCTTTACCCGGAGGGATACTCCTAAGTAAACATAAAGAAAACAGGTATGAAAGCTATAATTGTAAACCACGATCAAATTTATGGAAGCATTGGTTTATACATTTCTCTTAGTATCGACTTTAGGGATCATTTTTTTCGCTATTTTTTTTCGGGAACCGCCTAAAATTTCAACTAAAAAATGAAATAATTTTTCATTATCTTCATTGACGTAATCAGCCTCCAAATATTTGGAGGCTGATTACGTCAACTAGTCCCCGTGTTCCTCGAATGGATCTCTTAGTTGTTGAGAGGGTTGCCCAAAGGCAGTATATAGAGCATACCCAGTAAAACTTACAAGTAACCCAGATATAAAGATGGCGACTAGAGTTGCTGTTTCCATTATTATAATAGAATTGAAAGACCACAATGGATCTATGCTAAGATCGTTTATTTACAACGGAATGGTATACAAAGTCAACAGCTCGTAATGAATACAAAAAAAGATTTATGGCTACACAAACTGTTGAAGATAGTTCTAGATCTGGTCCAAGAAGTACTACTGTAGGGAAGTTATTGAAACCGTTGAATTCCGAATATGGTAAAGTAGCTCCTGGATGGGGAACGACCCCTTTGATGGGTGTTGCAATGGCGCTATTTGCGGTATTCCTATCTATTATTTTGGAGATTTATAATTCTTCTGTTCTACTGGATGGAATTTCAGTGAATTAGACTGAGAAGAATCTTGAAGTTCTAGCTTTTCGTTCGATACAAAAAAGTAAAGTATGTAGGTCTAAAAATTTTAGCCTATTCTCCTTTGGTAGTTCGACCGCGAAATTTTTGCTGCATTGTATATTTCCGGAATATGAGTGTGTGACTTGTTAGAATTGACCCGATGGATAGTACAGAGAATGGGGTCTGTCATCTTTATCAAGATGGTTTTACTTCGTCGGATATTCATTCGAGTATCTGGAGCACGAAATAGATCAAATAGATCACAAAGTTTTCGAACTATGATTCATACTTAATACTTAGACCTCGTAGCCGGACTTCTTTCCGTTCTATCTTATAAACTTTAATAAATCAAACGATTTTTCTGCTTTTAAACTCTTAGTTAGATCAAAGGACAAACGCTTCTTTGTATTTTATGTTTTTAATCATTATAGCTATTTTTTTGATTGAATAAGTGATGATCCAATGGTTCTCACTCAGTGAACTTTGGACTTTGAAGGTTTCATTGAATTATCGTGGTTCTCGTATGAATCTGAGGTTTCAATTAATTAGTTAAGTAGGGTCTTAACAAGAGAATTCCTATCAATAATAAAGAAAACAAGAAGAAATCCGCATTTCCATTCCATACAAATACCAAATAAAAAAGACAATAAAGATAGGTAATCTAGAAGATTCAAGAGGCCTGTAACGATCAACACAACATAAAGACGTATGAGCTGACTTGATTTTTTGGCATTTAACCACAAAGAAAAGAAGAGCTTTAGCATTTTTACTCTTTCATATCTTTAAATAATATTGAATGAGAGAGAAGTTTAAAACTTTATATTCCATATCCGTTTCAATCAATATTTGGGTCTTTTTTTTGTTTGAGCTGTACGAGATGAAATTCTCATATACAGTTCTTGGAGGGGGAGGAACCTTAGTTTACCTATCTCAATAAAGTTTATGATTGGTTCGAAGAACGTCTTGAGATTCAGGCGATTGCAGATGATATAACTAGTAAATATGTTCCTCCGCATGTCAACATATTTTATTG